CGCTATGAATAAAGGACCTTCCTATGTTATACTATTCAATTCTTGACGATAAATCCATTTGATAGCTCAGATCTCCTTAATTCATCATATTGATTTGATTCAATATCGTCCCGATGTAATTCATCTCGTTGAATTTACCGGCGAAAGATTGATTCCTCATCTCTATGAGATTAAATCCCGAGTTATTGCGAAATAAAAAAAAAAGAAATAATGATATTATGGAAGTAAATATTCTTGCATTTATTGCTACTGCACTGTTCATTTTAGTTCCTACTGCCTTTTTACTTATCATATATGTAAAAACCGTAAGTCAAAATAATTAATTTGAATGAAACTTGTCTTCTTAGTTCTTCTTAACTTAATGATTGAATAAATAAAAGCTTCGCGTTTTGATTCTTAATGAAATGAGCGAACGACAATCAGCAGTATTCTCTGAGACCTGATAGTATGGTAGAAAGAAATATATTAATCTTTCTACCATACTTTACTTTTTCTCTTAGTGAAGTATAGAAAGTTGGATTCTTCGGATTGATTATATAGATTACGCAAAATATTGATCTTCAGATATCATATATGTGATAGGAATTAGGTATATGTAATCTTAACCCGATTCTAATTCTTTGTTTCATCCAGTTGATTTATATTGATTCCAATCAAGCTCAAAAAAGCAAAAGACAACTCTTAGTCTTCCCGTTCGATTTTTTTCGTTTTTTTAGTTCAAATATGAACTAGGAATCCTGATATAATATACATCGAAAGAATAAAATCAAGGAAGTAAAAAGAAAAAAAGGGGGGGATCCGCTCTTACTCATTGGCGTTATATCTATATGTGGTAAAAGTTGGTTGGTTTATAAGTTTAGGAAGAATTCGATTGGACTCTCTTTCTGTATCCCTTTTACTTTCGGAATACAAGCAGTAGAATCGTTGAAATATCTATTTGATTGAAAAAAGGGTATTATTCATATAGTACATTATTATACCAGACCCGAATACAATGGAACTTTCAACTAAAGATGGTTGAATTAAATAAAAAGAGATAATAATTTAAAGCACTTTACAGAACTATCTAGAAAACAATTGAAAAAGTTTGATTCATCAACTTAATTAATAGTACTTAGAGTCCACTTCGTCCCCATACTACTAGTGAAAGGGAAAATGTAAAGACTACCATTAAACCAGCCCAAGCAAGACTTACTATATCCATGTGAATGATGTCCCCTATTTCGATACATATGAAGGAATTAGTCCATTATTGTTCACTAATAATAGTGGATCAATAGTGAACAGTCAAAAAGGATTCTGAACCAAGACTCTTGATAAATCAATACACTAAATATACTTAAATATACTTCGAACAAGGTTTTCTATTTTTTTTCTAGTAGAACCGGGAAACATTAAGTCCACACAAAAGAGGCGCTTCCATTCTTAGAAGGAGTAAGGGAATGTTATTAATTGAACACATAGATAATAAAATATATTGTTTCTTTTGTTGACTTTCATAAGTAAGAGCCATCTTCAATATGGAATGAGGATTAATCGTTCATACCTTTCTTTCCTATTCGATTTCATTTTTACTATCTACCGATTGTCGCTCTTGCCCCGGGGATAGCCTATTTCATTCTTGGCTAGAGGTTACTTCTTTCTTTTTGTTTGCACTTTTTTATAAAAAAGCCAATTACCCAGTCAATCTAATATGGATTGAATGCCTACGCATTTATAGACTTTCATAAGTCTGTATCCAAAGTATTTTCCTGCTCTTTTCACACCCACTAATTCGCTTGCCTGTCCGACTTAGTTCAATTTGTTCAATTTAAGCTAAGATCGATAAGATCCAGTCAGTAGACACTATATTGTATTTGAAGTCCTTCAAAAAAATTTTCCACTAGAATCTTGACTCTTAGACGCAAGGACTTAACGCTGAGTTTTGAGAAGCGATAGATGCTTAGAATCAAGCAAGTATCAACAATCCTTTTGCGTCTGTGAAGGAAAAAATGAATTGAGTTATATATCGGCCCAACATAATACGGAATTTTAAGTCTTGTGTTGATCAGGCGACACCCGGATTTGAACTGGGGAAAAAGGATTTGCAGTCCCCCGCCTTACCACTCGGCCATGCCGCCAAAATGAGATAAACTAGACGAAGAATTTTCTAGATTAATAAACTTGTTTTTTTATTGTACTTCCTCCTTGGATTCCATTTTTTCTTAATACCTTTCCGAAAATAACTTGTTTTGATTGTATTTATACTTTCAATTGATCATATAGTATCTCCAAAGACACAATGCCTAAAAACCTCCTCTCTTATTTATTTCTATTGAATCTATTGAAATGAAAAATAAAGTTATTTTTTTTTTTTCACAAAACAATAACTAACTCAGGACAAATTGAACCATTAACTATCAAATCTTTATTATTTTATATTTAATTATTCTTGGATTTGAATCGAATTTTTTACGTAAGTAATAAGAAAATGAAAATTGATACAGAACGAATTGATATT